ACTTGAAAGATAGCCCAAAAAGTTAAGAGAATGTTTGGATAATGAGTTTTTTTGGATCTTTTCTGGTGGAAACCATACATCAAAATGACATTGACAAAAAATGACAAGATAATATTTCCATTTTTTCATCAGAAGAGGGGGATTCTTTGAAGCCAGAATGGATTTGCCTTGATATCTAATATAATGTGTGAAAAAATCCTTGAACAAAGATAGGGTCGCCCCAAAATCATTAGCAATGACTTCTGCAAAATATTCGATTTTTCCATAGAAAAATATTCGCTCAAGAAAGGCCCGATAAAATGTTGATCGTAAATGAGAGGATTGGTTACGAAGCAAAAAGAAGACGGATTCGTATTCATATACATAAGAGTTATATAGGAATAAGAAGAATCTTGGATTACTTTTCGCAAAAATGGAACTAAATTTCTTTGAAATAATAAACGGGTCCCCATTCCCATACTCGTGAAGAAAGAGTCGTAATAAATGGAAATAGGAGGGGTCTTTTGCCCAGTAACGAATAGTTTGAACCAATTTTTCTAGATGGATGGGATAAGGTATTAGTACATCTAACACATAATTTAAATGCGACAATTTGCCCTCTAAAAAAGAAAATATTGAATGAATTGATCGTAAATTATGAGATTTTACTATTTTGAACTTTTCTAAAGAAGATACTAATTGTAGGGAAAATGGAATTTCCACAATGACGGAAAAGCCTTCTGATATCATTTTAGAATACAATTTGTTGTTGTACCTAACAAATCGATTTTGTTTCGAATCATTAAAAGAAAAAATAAAGAGATTCTTTTGATATATTCCAGCAATTAAACGTTTTACAATTAGTAAACTAAATTGATTATCATAAGCCATATTTTCGAATAAAATCGATCTATTGAAACCACGATCATGAACAAGAGTATAAATATACTCCCGAAACATAAGTGGGTATAGAAAGTCGTTTTTTTGAGATCTATCTAGTTCGAAATATCTTTTATATTTCTCTATTTTCATTTTCAATTCGATTTGATTGAAGCAAAGATAGGCGATTTCTTGGGTTATTAACTGATACATAGTGCGATATCATAAAAACAAAATGGTATAATAGATACTTCAGAAATAGGTAAAAGCATCAACGGACTCTCTATCTTTTCTTTTTATCCATCTAAATGATTAGAAATCCTTTACTTTTTCAAACCAATCGCTCTTTTGATTTTGGAAAATTTTGGATTATCAATATACTCTTTCTTCTACACATTCAGCCACCCTCCTGGCGTAAAATGGCTAATAGTTAGGACTCATTCAAAAAATTGAAAATGCATTGGGGTTTTCCGCATCAGGCACTAATCGATTTTTAACATCGAATTAAGAATTTAATTGGAAAATCATTCAAATTAAGAATGAGAGCTCCTTTCTTTTTTGTTCCCCTAGAATTTCGAATTCATTTCGAATTCGAGCCGTGGAGCTCTATCCATTTATTTCTTAATATTCACTTTAACTCGACCCACCTTTGATTCATTTTGTTATGTTCTACACAAATAATTCAAACAGGGTTTGGAATCGTTCTGGTAAGAAGAAAATATTCTTAGAATTCTTCATTAATACGACATGCTATTTTTTCCACTCATTCCTTTTAGGATCAGTCATGGTCTTACAAACCATACCGATGGTATGGACGAACCCTTTCTTCATACAAATGCGTAAAAGCTGTTAGTCGCACTTAAAAGCCGAGTACTCTACCATTGAGTTAGCAACCCGAATCAAATAATTAAGTTATGGAGATAGAATCAGAATCAAAATAAATAAAACGATTGAATGGTACGACACAATCAAAAAATGAAACTAGCAAGAAATGAACACAAAAGAAATTCTAATCGATCTTGAACAAAAGAAAAAAAGAGATAATATAAGATAATAAAAAAGGATAATCTAAAAAAAGAATAGAAAAAAGTTCTCAAATATAAATAGAAAATATAGGTAAAGTCCAAATTGATAGAAAATTTCTTATTTCTTACGCT